AGATAAATGTACAAAAGGAGTTTCATTCTGTGAATCGGAGATTTAACATTGCTATCACAAGAGTTGAAAAACCTTATGGACAACCTAATATTCTTGCAGAATATATAGCTTTACAATTAAAAAATAGAGTTTCGTTTCGAAAGGCAATGAAAAAAGCTATTGAATTAACTGAGCAAACGGATACAAAAGGAATTCAAGTGCAAATCGCAGGACGTATCGACGGAAAAGAAATTGCACGTGTCGAATGGATCAGAGAGGGGAGGGTTCCCCTACAAACAATTCGCGCGAAAATTGATCATTGTTCCTATACAATTCGAACTATCTATGGAGTATTAGGCATTAAAATTTGGATATTTGTAGACGAGGAATAGTGGACCTTTATTTGTCTTACCTTTCTGTCTAGTGATAGAAAAAAATTACAAACCGTTTGATTCTTTTTCCGTTAAATCAAACAAAAATAAGCAATTCTATTCTAATTCTATAGGGTTGAATAAAAATTCGATTGACCTTTTTTTGATAGAATTGCTATGCTTAGTGTGTGACTCGTTAAATTTTTCTTTATAGTTTATAATAGTTTTTTTTCTTTATAGTTTATAATAGTTTATAGTTAGGCTTCAAAAAAAAGTAGATTAACCCCTACTATGAACTTAGTAACTATATAAACTAATAACCAACTTATTGCTTCGTATTGTCGAGATCCCAAGAAACAGTCACTATATGACTGGATCGATCATATAGTTGTAGCAACTGCAATTTTTTCCATAAAATAAAAAATATGATTATGGGTTGCAAAAATCAAAATAAAGGGATGCGGATAAATGGAAGGATGATAGAAAGAGAGAAAAAAAAATATCAATGACATATGATTCCAATATGTATGGTCTATGAATCATCTTAAAAAAAGCAGTGTGATAAAGCATCAATAAATACTGATAAATAATAATAAAGAGCCTCGAGTTAATAGAAACTGAGGAGATTGACTCGTGAACGAATTTTGTTGGAAGCTCCATTGCAGAGTTCAGGCCTAACCATTAATGGCGAAGCTATGGGAACGACGGAACCTGTGACTGCATAGGATTCTATTGAAAACGAATTCTAATGATTCATTGGGTGGGATGGCGGAACGAACCAAGAACAAATTGATTTATTCTAAGAGGTCATGGATTGGTCCTACGAATGAAGCAGGAAAGAGTCAATATTCGCCTGCGAAACCTTTATTTATTGGATTACGATATTTTGGCGTAATTCAATTTGGGTAAAAAGTCAAAAAAAAAAATATATATATATATAAGGATTTATTATAAAGAAAGCATTATTTATATGTCACGTCTAGCAATATGTCTTGTATATACGACTTTCCACTTTATGTAACAAATTAAATATCAATAAATCTCATTACTTAGTGTATTATTTATTAAATACATGTATATCTGTAATATTATTGAATCCTTTCATTCGCGAGGAGCTGGATGAGAAGAAACTCTCATGTCCGGTTCTGCAGTAGAGATGGAATTAAGAAACAACCATCAACTATAACCCCAAAAGAACCAGATTTCGTAAACAACATAGAGGAAGAATGAAGGGAATATCTTGTCGAGGCAATCATATTTGTTTCGGCAGATACGCTCTTCAGGCACTTGAACCCGCTTGGATCACAGCTAGACAAATAGAAGCAGGGCGAAGAGCAATGACACGATATGCGCGTCGTGGTGGAAAAATATGGGTACGTATATTTCCCGACAAACCTGTTACAGTAAGACCTACGGAAACACGTATGGGTTCGGGGAAGGGATCCCCCGAATATTGGGTATCCGTTGTTAAACCGGGTCGAATACTTTATGAAATGGGCGGAGTATCAGAAACTATAGCCAGAGCCGCTATTTCTATAGCTGCGTGCAAAATGCCTATACGAACCCAATTTATTATTGCGAAATAGAGATGCAGAACTAAACAAAAGACGATATTGAGGATGAAAAAACAACCGTGGGTTTATTTATCTCTGGACAGAGAATATTTCTTTTTTTTTTTTTTCCTTCATCCCTTGCATTGAAATATCAAATTAAAAGAAAAATGATATGATTCAACCTCAAACCCTTTTGAATGTAGCGGATAACAGCGGGGCTCGGGAATTGATGTGTATTCGAATCATAGGAGCTGGTAATCATCGATATGCTCATATTGGTGACGTTATTGTTGCTGTAATCAAAGAAGCAGTGCCCAATATGCCTCTAGAAAGATCAGAAGTAATTAGAGCTGTAATTGTACGTACATGTAAAGAACTCAAACGTGAAAACGGTATGATAATACGATATGATGACAATGCGGCGGTTGTCATTGATCAAGAAGGAAATCCAAAAGGAACTCGAGTTTTTGGTGCGATCGCTCGGGAATTGAGACAATTGAATTTTACTAAAATAGTTTCATTAGCTCCCGAGGTATTATAAATACTAGTAGATGAGACTATGATATAGTAGGATATCCGAAATAGATCAATTAGTAGATTGTGTCTTCAATTAGTAGATTGTGTCTCACGCATATACTTTTAATAATTCATAAAAAAAAAAAAAAAAATAGCAAAAAATGAAAATAAAAACAAAGAAAAAAAGAAACATGTTGATTATATCAAAATTAGGAGGCATAAAAAATTCTAGTTCGTCATGGGTAGGGACACTATTGCCGATATAATAACTTCTATAAGAAATGCCGACATGGATAAAAAAGGAACAGTTCGAATAGCATCTACTAATATAACCGAAAACATCGTTAAAATACTTCTACGAGAAGGTTTTATTGAAAACGTCCGAAAACATCAGGAAAGTAACAAAAATTTTTTGGTTTCAACCCTGCGACATAGAAAGACTAGGAAAGGAATATATAGAACTATTTTAAAGCGTATCAGCCGACCCGGTCTACGAATCTACTCCAACTATCAACGAATTCCTAAGATTTTGGGTGGAATAGGGATTGTAATTCTTTCTACTTCTCGAGGTATAATGACAGATCGAGAAGCTCGACTAGAAAGAATTGGAGGAGAAATTTTGTGTTATATATGGTGATGGTGATTCTCTTCCTCTCGTATCCTAATTTTATCTCTAACTTCTTATTTATGAAATATGAAATAGAGAGGAAAAGTGAGTTATATAACTCTTCCTCCATTAGTTGATACTTCAAGGGGGTTGCCTGGAATGAAAGAACAAAAATTGATTCATGAAGGTTTAATTACTGAATCACTTCCCAACGGTATGTTCCGGGTCCGCTTAGATAATGAAGATCTAATTCTAGGTTATGTTTCAGGGAGGATCCGGCGCAGTTTTATACGGATACTACCAGGCGATAGAGTCAAAATCGAAGTAAGTCGTTATGATTCAACCAGGGGACGTATAATTTATAGACTTCGTAACAAAGATTCAAATGATTAGGTGATTTTTTTAAGCATTCCTTTCATGGGGATACAATTCCAAGGTAAAAAATTCAAGAGACTTATTTTCTTCCAAGGAAAGGAGTAGATTAAGAATTAAGGTAAGGGACAAGAAATATGAAAATAAGGGCTTCCGTTCGTAAAATTTGTGAAAAATGTCGACTGATTCGTAGGCGCGGACGAATTATAGTGATTTGTTCCAATCCGCGACATAAACAGAGACAAGGATAATCCTTCTAAAAAAGAACTTTCTAAAAGAGGGACCCACGTAAAAAGAAAAAATAAAGGATCTGCTTTAACAGGAAATGGATATCTCCGTATCTTTCTGTATATTTATGACTCATATTTATGAGATGATAAAATATGACAAAACCTATACCAAGAATTGGTTCGCGTAGGAATGGACGTATTAGTTCACGTAAGAATGGACGTAGAATACCAAAAGGAGTTATTCATGTTCAAGCGAGTTTCAACAATACCATTGTAACTATTACAGATGTACGGGGCCGGGTGGTTTCTTGGGCCTCCGCTGGTACTTCGGGATTCAAAGGCACAAGAAGGGGTACACCTTATGCCGCTCAAGCCGCAGCGGTAAATGCTATTCGTACGGTAATCGATCAGGGTATGCAACGAGCAGAAGTTATGATAAAGGGTCCCGGTCTCGGAAGAGATGCAGCATTAAGGGCCATTCGTAGAAGTGGTATACTATTAAGTTTCGTACGTGATGTAACACCTATGCCACATAATGGATGTCGACCCCCTAAAAAAAGACGTGTGTAGAAATAAGAATTAAACGGATTTCAAGAGAAATAAATGATTCAATAATCTGATTAAATTAGAATATTAGTATGGTTCGAGAGGAAGTAGCAGGATCCACTCGAACACTACAGTGGAAGTGTGTTGAATCAAGAGTAGACAGTAAGCGCCTTTATTATGGTCGTTTCGTTCTGTCCCCGCTTATGAAAGGTCAAGCCGATACAATAGGTATTGCCATGCGAAGGGCTTTACTTGGAGAAATAGAAGGAACATGTATTACACGTGCAAAATCTGAGAAGGTACCACATGAATATTCTACAATAGTAGGTATTGAAGAATCAGTACATGAAATTTTAACAAATTTGAAAGAAATTGTATTGAGAAGTAATCTGTATGGAGTTAGAGACGCATGCATTTGTGTTAAGGGTCCTAGATATGTAACCGCTCAAGATATCATCTCACCACCTTCCGTGGAAATAGTTGACACAACACAGCATATAGCTAACCTGACAGAACCGATTGATTTGTGTATTGAATTAAAAATCAAGAGGGATCGCGGATATCGTATGAAACCTACAAATAATTATCAAGATGATAATTCTCAAGATGGAAGTTATCCTATAGATGCTGTATTCATGCCTGTTCGAAATGCGAATCATAGTATTCATTCTTATGGTAATGGAAATGAAAAACAAGAGATACTATTTCTAGAAATATGGACAAATGGAAGTTTAACTCCTAAGGAAGCGCTTTATGAAGCTTCTCGTAATTTAATTGATTTATTTATTCCTTTTCTACATGCGGAGGAAGAGGACATTATTTTCGA